ATAGATAGATATAGGATCTACGGGGCAATTACTTAGAAGTACATTTTGTGCAACAGCCCTTCCTATCTGATAGAAAAGGATCCCATGATCCTGAACCGATATTACCTGGGATCGCAAATCCCAAGTTTGTCTATGAAGAGCTGATCTAATTGTATTAGTTTCTATAATTGATTTCTTCTGTGTAATACTAATGGATAGGGCCTCATTGATAAGTGCTGCAAGATCTCGTGCATTGGAACCCATGGTTATGGACCCGAATCCGTTAGTATGGAACATTTTCTTTTCCAAGTGAAACCCTTTAGTATATGAAAGAATGAAAAAGTGCTTTCGTTGTTGTTGAATAAGAAGCCTTCGTATCTTAATGCATGTATTTAATTTATTCGGAGCTATTAGAGCGGGATCCACTTTTTGGGGAATATGAGTCGAACCAATAACAAGAATATTTCTAGTGGAATATCTTTCACAATCTCTGGAGAGATAGTTCTGTAATAGACCGAAGGATCTGTAATTCACATACAGATCATGAATGTTTGGAATCCATATTATGCAAGGAGACATTGCTCTTGCTAATGCGAATCGAAAGGTGATATCGATATAAAATCCGTATATACTCGGCGGCATATCCATAGTTAGCACATTCGTCATATCTAGCAGCTCCGTATCAAGATCAAGGTCATCATCAATATCGTCACTATCATCAATATCGATATCGTCACGATAATCACTATCGTCACTATCACTATCATCAATAAAAAAACCTTCAGGCTTGTAATACGAATACGGAAAGTTGTTCGGAAATATCGTAATGAAAGGAACATGGGAGTTTGTCGCTAGGTATTTGACCAAATAGGATCGTCCAGTTCCTATAGAACCTATCACTAAAATACCCCTAGAAGGGGATAGGGCTAAACGGAGCGAGAAGGGTTTTCCATGAGATGGGAAATGAAAACTATTAGCCCCACACGGGGTTTGTGAATAAGTGATTGTCTGATAATGAGCAAGGAATATCCGTCTTTCTGCTAAACAGGATCTATTGAACTCATAATTCATTAGATACTTTTTATGAATGTCAACTAAGTATCGTAAGTAAATTGATCCCGGTTGTTCAATCATTTGATAACCAGAGTCATTCTTTGATAAATGATCACTATGAGTCAGACTCAATAGAATTTGATCAATCCTTTTTTCTTTTTCGGTCGTTAAGGTGGAGAACTGAACCAAGAATTCTCTTTCTTCATCATCAACCAAATCACTGTTCGCGACCCAGGATTCTATTTTCTCATCAATCCAATCACCGTTCACCCCTTTTCTTTTTCTTATCAATGAATAGATCTCTTTACTTGTACGACTTAGATGTCTCGTATTTCTCGAAAAAGCGATTCGATTGATGGGATTTTGTATGATACTTCTGAGATCGATGAGATTGATATTCAAATATTTCTTCTTAGAACGTATTGATTTGACCCCATAAGCGGAACCACCAACCAATAGCATGTTGCCACCAGAAGCAGAAACCCGTATTTCTTCCAGAAAATCTCCTAATTGTTCCAGAGCAACTAGAAAGAGATTCTTTAACCAGAAAGAATTCAGTTCAGATTCAGATGTAGGATACCTATCCAAAAGTTTTCGCAACTCAATCATGTATGATGGAATCATCAAAGATTTGATCTTTTCTAACTCTGTCTGTAACTCACTAGAGGCTCGGGAAACAAAGAGAAGATGTATGCGAACGAGATATCCAGCAACAAGAAGAAGGAAAAGGATTGAATAGAGGAACTCCCGAGCATTTGTTAATCTCAGATGTGTCCATATCAATGGAACGGGTGACTCATTATTTCGATGAATCGTTTCTTCGGACAGAAGGAGATTCTGGAAACACTTACTCGAAATCTCACTTATCAGACTCGAAATCTTACTTTTCAGAGTCAGAGTCCATTGTGGAAGAATCTTCTGAGGAATTGGCCATGATATATCTGATACATGCATAATATCTCTCAAAACGGATACAAATTTGTGCCTGCTACTTAGTATCCTTAGTATCGGCAATGGTTCTGAAAAAATCTCTAAAAGGGTGGTGAAATTTAGATATTTCCACCCTGTCGAAGTAAGGAACCATGGCATATATGTTTGGAAGAGATTCCATTTTGAGAGATTGAAAAGAGCACTATCTCGTTGAAAGGTTCTATACATCTGCCCTTTCTCAACGCATTTCTTTAGAGAAAGACTCCGTTTTTTTTTCCTCTTTCCAGATGGGAAATCCTTCTCAGAACATGGAGTGTGAATCAAATCCATGTTTGAATTGAAACTGAGATACTCATGCAAGTTCTTCCCTTCTGAATCAGATAGATTCATATCTGAAAGAGGCTGACAATAAGTTCTTTCAAAATTAACTATTTGTTCCTCTGTTAGAGGTGTTGTATAAATGTCTGCGATCGAGTAAATAGCTCTACGAACGAATGGCTCGGATCGAATTGGAAAATGGAAAAATTTGTACAAGTTATACCTTTCGTCACCACTTTGTGTAAAATCGTTAGGTATAAATATGTCAGATACCTGTGACTCGATTGACAAAATAGTCTCTCTCTCCCCAAAAATATGTTTTTTTTTACCGACGCACGAAGAAAATATTTTGTTGCGAATGAACAAGATAGTGAGGAATTGTCCATATGTAGGATCATAATTATTGATACGGGTCTTTTCCACATAAAAAGGGAATCCTTTGTTACAATAGAACCAGAAGCGATTTGGATCATTCAAGAATCGAAGTGGATTTGCTTTATAAAAAGAAGATATCAATGAACTTCTATGAAATGGTTTCACGGGATTCAGCCAATTGTCTCGATCATGGAATATCATTGATAAATAGGAATCCGTGTTATCAAAGGATTTCCTGCGATTATTTCTAGTATGGAATGAGTCAATCACCCACTTTGGTATCTTTTTGAAGCAAAATGGTAATCTTGTTCCTCCATTGATCAAGGATTTCGGTCTTTTGGAAGTATCATGATCATCCAATAAGAAGGGTTTCAATTTATTCAAATGAACGATTTGAACACCTATTGATTCTAACAACTGATTGCGGAGTTGATCATTCGGACCTTTCAATTCATAGATGTGGATCTCGGACCTATGAATGGGGGTATTCCCGATACTCACAAAGAAAAGGGGAAGTGACTTGGACAAAAAGAGAAGTGACTTGGACAAAAAGAGAAGTGACTTGGACAAAAAGAAACGAAGTGACTTGGACAAAAAGAAACGAAGTGACTTAGACAAATCTTGTTTGTCTATAACCTCGGACCAATCAATCGAATATTGATTAATACGTAACCGATCGAACACTACTTGAAAATGGTTCTTCTGTTCAGAAAGGAAATGTTCCTGGAAATTCTTGCTCCCATTGGACCATTTGTATCTATATACATCAGGATCCCGATTCATGGATCTCCCGGTTCGAGAAATAAGAGGATCAAACCATTTCTTCTGACTCTTTTTCAAATTCGATAAATGTTGGTTGATCGTATATTTCATTATAGTTATATGATTCAGAGTATCATTTCCTATTTGATCCCTTTGAATTCCATATTCGAAGTTGTGATCGGATCTATTCATTAAAAAGAATCGATTAGATACATTTCTTATGTACCCATAGATTTGAATCAGATTTCGGATCAATCTATATTGATTGACTGCCTCCATTATGTTGTTGCTAGCAAATACCGCTGTTTTTCGTTTTGGATCTTCCAAATCATTCCCGCAGTAGATCCGGGCCGATTTTTTTCTGATCCTTCGATAAAAAGATTCATTCTCTTCATAAAAAAGAGGAGGTAGAACCAATAAAGATTTCTTTTTCGATTCATCTCTGGAGTTGAATACCTGATTCAAGAATTTTTTTTGATCCAACCCGTAGGAATCAATAGAAAAGGCAAATCTCCTATGATACACCAGATCCGGCTCGGTTATTGATAGAGTGAATAGATCTGCCATTTCTTGAAATCTCTCTTCTGATTCAAAATCGTGGTGTAACGTGTATCCCCTTTTGTTCCGGTCATGGAATAGATGAAATAAATCAAAAAATGGATTTTTGTTCAAGAATGAAATAGGATGAATTGAGACGGTATTTTGTAAATACGTAATTATCTTGAATATATCAACCATTTCCTTATTTTCCGCTCGCCTGGAAGGGACAAAAGAAACATCTTGTTTTTTCTTCAAAAATTTCTGATCTCTGGTGGACCTCTCAATAGGATTCGAACCCAGATGAAGTTCTGACCATCTGTCAGAGAAAAAAGAACGAATTGATCTTGTAGGATTCCCAAGAAATTCTTCGATTTCTTCCGGAAGCAGATGATTATTCATCTGCTTCTCACGTTCCGTGAATAGCCGGGACATTGAGGAAGATCCAAAAAGGCATTTCGGGAATTGATCTGATTCTATCTCTGTTCGTTCCGTTTGAAGAAAGGAAGGATCCCAAAGAATCGATCTTTCTTTTAGTTGCTGAATCTCTGTTTGATCGATCAATGTGGGATATTCTGAATCCTCATTTCTAATGGAATCGAAATGATCTATGGATTGATCAGAAGATCCTTTCAATTGGCTAGAATCCCTTACTTGAACGAAAATAGATCTTGATCTTGTGGAATCATATTGAATATTTGACAATACATTCCGTACCTTGCTAAAAAACCGATCCAACCACACATTGTCTAACCAAATCAAATTCTCTCTCGATACGTTCCTCAAAAAATCCGATTCGTGCTCATTCTTCCCCCAACTAACGAAGAGATCTTGGCGGAATTGCCACATATGAAATTGAGCACAATTTTGCAAAGAAATACCCCACTTGTTTCTCGAGAAGAGATGGGAAACATGCTCAATATCATTTGATTGAATAGTTGCCTCAGCTCCTTGTTGTTTGAAGAAACCCTCCCCTTCAATTGGTCTTTTTTCACGAAAAGCAGACATGAGATAAGAAATCAAGTCTTTCCCTAAGATTTCGAATA